TTACCCGACCTCGTACATCTGTAACAGTCACAATGGTGTTGTTGAAACTTGCTTGAACATGAATAACTCCCTTTGGTATTCTACGTGCACTTTTACGTGAACCACTACGCCCATTCCTACGTGAACCCGTTCTTGCTAGAGATTTTGCCATACTTTATCATCGAATTCAGAGATATATGGATATATCCATTTCATGTTAAAGGAGATTTTATCTTTTTCATTGGATCGGATCCTTTATGTTAGAGAGTCCATTTTAACAAGATTAGCCCTGTCTTTGTTTATGTCTCGGGTTGGAACAAATTACTATAATTCGCCCCCTCCTACGGATCAGTCGACATTTTTCACAAATTTTACGAACGGAGGACCTTATTTTCATAGTTGTCGTTCCTTAACTTAATTCCGAATATACTTTTGGATTGGAAGAAAATAAGTTTCTTGAAATTTTAAACCTCGAATTCCAGCTCCATGGGGGGGCATGTTGAAGTTGAAAAAACCGCCTAATCTTTCGAATCCTTTTTGTGGAGTCTATAAACTATACGTTTTCTGGTTGAAGCATAACATAAAGACTTACTTCAACCTTGACTGCTATTATACGTATCAAACTAAAGCCCGTGGGATACTTCCTGAACCATAACCTAGAATTAGATCTTCATTATCTAAATGAAACCTGAACATACCATTAGGTAGTGATTCACTAATTTAAGCTTCATGAATAATTTTTTTTGTTCTTTCATTTTAGCATTCTAGGTAAAACCCCTAGAAGTATCAACTAATGTAGGAAGAGTGATATCAACTACTCCGCCCCTTTTCGTTGACAAAAAACTCCGAATACAATGCGGATATCATAAAGATTACCATATATAACACAAAATTTCTCCGCCGATTCCTTGTAGTCGAGCCTCTCGGTCTGTCATTATACCTCGAGAAGTAGAAAGAATTACAATCCCCATCCCGCCTAGAATTCTAGGAATTCGTTGATAGTTAGAATAAATTCGTAGGCCAGGTCTACTAATCCGTTTTAAATTTAAAATAGTTCTAGATGGTCCTTTCCTATTCCTTCTATGTCGTAGGGTTAAAACAAAAAAATATTTGTTGTTTTCCTGATGTTTTCTCACGTTTTCGATAAAACCTTCTCGTAAAAGTATTTTAACAATGTTTTCGGTGATCTTAGTAGATGCTATTCGAACCGTCCCTTTTCTATTCATGTCGGCATTTCGTATAGAAGTTATTATGTCGGCAATAGTGTCCCTACCCATGATAAACTAAAATTATTCTTTCCTCCCATTTTTGATATAATCAACATGTTTTTATTTCAATTTTATTAAAATATTTAATATTTAACATAGTATTTAAAAATTCTTTAATTATGTTAAATATAAGGTATATGCGTGAGATACAATCTAATTTCATACAAATACTATGTATAATAGAACTATCATCTTATAATACCTCAGGAGCTAATGAGACTATTTTAGTGAAACTTAACTGTCTCAACTCTCGGGCAATCGCACCAAAAACTCGAGTTCCTTTTGGATTTCCTTCTTGATCAATAACAACTGCAGCATTGTCATCATATCGTATTATCATACCGTTGTCACGTTTAAGTTCTTTACAAGTGCGTACAATTACAGCTCTGATCACTTCTGATCTTTCTAGAGGTGTGTTTGGTAATGCTTCCTTGATCACAGCAACAATAATGTCACCGATATGAGCATATCGGCGATTACTAGCTCCGATGATTCGAATACACATTAATTCTCGAGCCCCGCTATTATCCGCTACATTCAAATGGGTTTGAGGTTGAATCATATCATTTTTGAATCTGTTCTTTCAATGCAAAGCAAAGAGTGAAGGAAAAAAAAGAAATATTGTTTGTCCAAAAAAAGAAACCTGCAATTTTTTTATCCCCAAGACTTTTTTCTTTGGTTCTACGTTCCTATTTATCCCGAAATAATGAATTGCGTTCGTATAGGCATTTTTGAGGCCGCTATTGAAATAGCCTTTCTGGCTATATTTTCTGCTACTCCACCCATTTCATAAAGTATTCTACCTGGTTTAACGACAGCTACCCAATATTCGGGAGATCCTTTACCCGAACCCATACGTGTTTCTGTAGGTCTTACTGTAACGGGTTTGTCTGGAAATATACGTACCCATATTTTTCCACCACGCCGCACATTTCGTGTCATTGCTCGTCGCCCTGCTTCTATTTGTCTAGATGTGATCCAAGCTGGTTCAAGTGCCTGAAGAGCATATTTACCGAAAGAAATACGATTGCCTCGACAAGATATCCCTTTCATTCTTCCTCTATGTTGTTTACGAAATCTGGTTCTTTTGGGGTTATAGTTGATGCTTCTTTTTCAATTTCATCTCTACTACAAAACCGGACATGAGAGTTTCTTCTCATCCGGCTCCTCGCGAATTAAAGGATTCAAATTTAATGAAAATATACTGAATTTTTTATTCTTTTTTTTATAACGAATCGTTTTTTGTTTTGTCT